TCAATATTGGAGTTTGCACGAGATACAAATGGAAATCAATTGATAAAACATTCCTAGAAACAGAATTCTGCTGCTTAGACGTATTGATTATTAATGAATAGTATTTTTTATAGAATCTCAAAACAAAAATGATCCATTTCCACATTATGATGATAATAAATTTTCCAATCTGCTTGAATATCAGAAAAAGAAATAGATTCGACATTTGATCTTTTCGCCGAGATAAAGACATAATAATCAGATACAATATAGATAGAATCTTTTTTAGAACAAGTAACCCCCTTTAGATGTTATTTTATGAATTTTATTGTTCAAAAATGATTCGCAGAGAAGAGAGATATTTTGACGAAATTGGGTTTTTTTAGTAGAATATGATTGTGAAGTGTACTAAGAACAGGAGGTTTTATTTAGTTGTATTTTAGAAATAAACACGTGTGAAAATATCTATAGTCTTCTCTTTTTTATTGTCTTGCCGTTCTATTCGGGGCAGCACGGGTTGGGTTCTATCAAAACAAAATTTAAATTTTCTATTCAATGCAAAATGAAAATTGCAGTATGAGAATTTTCTGATATCTGATAACTCTTTCTAGGGAACCTTTATAGGGAACAGCTAGAATATAAATAATAGATAGCCGTGTAAAAATGTATTTTTGTTCCAGGGTTTACATAGACTCCTAAATGTTGTTATAATTGAAATTGAGAAGGGTTTTTTGATTTCAAAAAAAAAATCAATATGATAGTTCTCTCTCAATTTGTATTTTTTTGTGTTATTAGGAAAACACTATTTTGATTTTGTGATTCAAATCCAAGAACTTTTCGTCCATTCGCAGTCATATTGTTAATGGTTCCAATTTTCATCAATTTTGTCTTTTGCGACTGAAAATACACATTTGACTTTTCAATAGAAAAGTGAGAGAAAGTTTTTTGTGTATTTTGAGATACCATACAATGAATCGAAAGAATGAATCAAATCCACTCAAAAAAAGGGAAGAAAAGAGGGCTTTCTTGTAGGAAAAATGAAGGAAAACAGAGCAAGTACAATAAAAAAAAGAAGTTCAGTAATCCGGGAAAATTTTTGTATCATTTTGGCGACATGGCCGAGTGGTAAGGCGGAGGACTGCAAATCCTTTTTTCCCCAGTTCAAATCCGGGTGTCGCCTGATCAACAAACAAAAACCTCGAAATCTCTTCTTTTCTTCTATTGCTATAAGATAACAAAGATTCCGCAGCAGAAGCAGAGAAAACGGACTGGTGACTGTTGTCTTGATACTTGTTTGATTCTAAACATAGGGTGAGGTTTTTATAAAAGATGGACAATCTACTTGCATATTTAGGTCAAAGAAATATTCGAATGATAGAGGAGCTATCAAGACTTCACGATTCCCTTCTACTACTAAATACTAATTAATACTAATGTTTCTATTCTATTACTTATGTATTGGCTAATGACTGGCCTAGATTGGAGAGCCTGATAAGAAATCTAATTCAACTAAGAGTTCTGGAAAGGACAGAAGGAAGATACTTTCTAACTCACAAGAATCTCTGAGTGCTCAAGCATCCAATCAATATTTGATTGGATGGATAATGAGCTTTCCTTTTTACCTTTTTAGAGAAAAAGGCGAAAAGAAAGAATTTCTTTTCGGAAATCCCAAGTCAAGAATATACTGTCTCCCGCCGTTTCCCATATCTAATATGGGCGGGGTACGGATTAGATCAAATAGGAACTAGCAATATGTAATAGATATTGATTTATCTTTTTCTGCTTTTTGCTTATGAAATATCAAATGAAGGGCAACAAAAAAAGAATAGGCCTAAATTATTCCTTATTCCTACATGCTCCATTAGTAACATTCCCTTGTGGGGTTATTGCGTATTTTGCTTGTGGTTAATGTTTACAAATTAGAAACATTAGAGGAGTTTAAGCGGATTTATTAGATTGGTTTAGCAATAATGTTCGGTCAGAATCCCTTTTTTATTTTGACTCTGCGCGAAGGATTCCACTATTATTATTAGTGTATTATAATTAGTGAGGAAAAATCGAACAATTCCTTCATATTTATATTTATAGAGATAGGGGACAGAATTCACATGGATATAGTAAGTCTCGCTTGGGCTGCTTTAATGGTAGTCTTTACTTTTTCCCTTTCACTAGTAGTGTGGGGAAGAAGTGGCCTCTAGAGGTCCTAATCAATTGAGTTTAAGGAATCAAACTGTATCAATTTTGTTATAGATCGTTCTGCAACACGTTTTGAGCTATTTAAAATATCTTCTGCAAATTTCATTGGGATTCACTGGAATAATTTATTAGAAGAATTCTACTCTTTCAATCAAACAGATATTTCTATGATTCCCATCTTTGTATTTCGAAATAAAAATAAATAGGATTCACAATGATTTGAATTTTTTTATTCCAACTGAATTCTTCGGCCAAATTTGATATTTAAATCAACGGGCTTTTACCTAGCGTATATGATGAATACTGGGTAGGTTCAGACTCTTTTCCCTCTTTACTGTTCAAAGAAGAAGTCATTTTATTTTTTTAAGTGTATACGCACGTTCGATGAGAAACAATATAGACATAGTGGTTGTCTGTCTAACGATATACTAGCAGAATAAGATCTTCAAACGAGTCATATATTGCACATTACCGCTTTCTAATTTTTTTTTTCAATTCGATTTCCATTTTCTCGACTTATTGCATATCAAGGTTCGGGCATTCAAAAAAGATAAGAAAATGATTTGAGATGAATCTCGATTCATTGAGACAAATGGGTATAGATGTAACAAAATAAATCGAATTGGGTGCTATATCCACTCCATCTATGGAATAGATATTCACATATATGATGAATATAAATATTGTAATTTGATCTATTTTAATTATATATACTTTCTTTTTTCATTTTTTTCTAGAGTTTTCTAACTAGAATAACCCTAATAGATAGTATGGTAGAAAAAAAGATTCATCTATTTCTTTCTTACCATACTATCTATTAGTATATTGCTAATTCGAGCCCGTTCATTTCATTTAAGACGTAAAAATGGAATTGTCATTTTTTTATCAATTTTTGATAAGAACTCAGAAGTCAAGTTTCATTCAAATAAATTAATGATTCATTAATCATTTTGACTGACTGTTTTTACGTAAATGATAAGGAGAAAGGCGGTAGGAACTAGAATAAATAGTGCAGTAGCAATAAATGCAAGAATATTGACTTCCATAATCTTGTCGTTTTTTTACTTCGCAATAACTCGGGATTTAATCCCATAGAGATGATAAATCTTTTGCTTATAAATTCAATCAATCAATTACCTCTCGATGATATTGAATAGGATCAATATCATGAATAACAATATCTGAGCTATCAAATAAATTCGTCATCGAGAATTGAATAGTATAACATAGGAAGTTCTTTTATCCATACCAACCCAACCTTGCCTTGGATTACTGACCCAATCCAAAATTCCTTTCATCTCTTTGTTTTTTTTTTTTCTCTATAATCTACCCAGTCTTTCTTGTCAAATCATCTGATGAAGTATCATCAAAGCGCCCTTCCACTAGTCACATAGTTACAAACCTAAACAAACAAGAAAAGCGAAAAAAGAGAAAAAGAAAGGAGTTTCGTTCGACATTTTACTGTGATTTTTTTGGAAGACAAAGAAGTGTGATAAAGATGAGACCTCATAAAACATCAAACAAATATTCATCAAATTCACTACTTTTTTGGGGGTATTTGTTCTTTCTTCGATGGGACCTTATTAAAATGAAAAAAAAAAGAAAGCAAAAAGGATCCCCCCTTGCTTTGACAATGAAATTCTGCCTCAGCCCTCTTCATAAATTAGAAAACAGTAGAGCTGAGTTGATGTATTTATTGGATCCGTCGGGACTGACGGGGCTCGAACCCGCAGCTTCCGCCTTGACAGGGCGGTGCTCTGACCAATTGAACTACAATCCCAGGGAAATAAGGGATCTAGCAGAAATCTTGATTCTTTTTATCTACGTATCAGGTCTTTCTGAAGGACAAGGGGGTTCTATCATCTTATGGTGGATTGGCGAATTATTGGGCCGAGCTGGATTTGAACCAGCGTAGGCATATTGCCAACGAATTTACAGTCCGTCCCCATTAACCACTCGGGCATCGACCCAGGAAGAATCAAATTGAAATTGGTAATCCATGAGAAACTTCCTTTCATAGTACCCTACCCCCAGGGGAATTCGAATCCCCGCTGCCTCCTTGAAAGAGAGATGTCCTGAACCACTAGACGATGGGGGCCTGCTTGTCCAACCGCCCTCATACTCTGAGTATAGTATGAACAGTTTTTTGAAATTGTCAATAGAATGGAATATTCTAATTAGATCCGACGGATCTTTCCCACTTTCAGAATTGTATAGAATTTTTTGATTCGTCATTCATGAATCGTTCATTACCATTCGAAATCTATTATTTTTCTCTTTTTCTAGAAATTTCTTAAAATAAAAAAAATACGGAAGAGTGGGGTTGTTTGGGGATTAATTGGTTTGTCAGAAAAAGAAGATAGATTCAATAAATAAGGGGTTCAATTCGATTTATTTCGCTTTCATTTATTGATTCGTTGTTAAGACGAAAGATCTTTATCTCTACCTTCCTCCCCCCAACCCAAGACCGAAACAATAAATCTAGTAAACGGAATCAAGAAGTTATTGAAAATTATTTTTTCTTCAAGAATTGAGTTCGAGGGATAAATAAAATCTCTTCATCTCTTGAAATTTATGTCAAATTGGTAGGTATATGTATTATGTATATGGCACAATCAAGTTCATTTTTTCTGGTAGGGAGCAATTCACTAAAATAAAATAAATTCGAGTCAGTATTGAACCAATTCATTCCTTACATTTTACCCTAGACTTACTAGAGAAATCCATTTTATTTATTATTCAATACTGGGCGACGTGTCTACTGCATGTACTTAATGCATATATATGTACATATTATAGATGTACATTATAGATATTTTATCGAC